ATTTGCAATATTATAATAATATAATAACAAATTAACATAAAACGGCTAAAGTACTAGTAGTGTCTTTTCTGCTTCCGGGGGGGTTTGCAGAAATAACAAAGATGTCTCGAGTATTAGGGGGGTAGGGGGGGTTTAACCCCCAAAAGCCGAGAGGGGGATATAAGTGATAAGTCAGGGGAAAATTTCATACTTTATGCTCTTGATATCAGTTATGCATTCTTAAATGAATATCTTTTCAACATTCATACATTTTACCTGCTGCAGAGGAAATGTTCCACCTTGAGATGTTATATCTGTATGCACTGTGAAATGTCAACTGAAAGGAAAAAGAAAAAAGGGAACCAATAGCCCATTAGAAAGAATGCCCGGCTTGGTGGGTAACGAGGAGTATGTATTCCACCATTAACTTATGCAAGCGTCGATGAATGAGTGAGGTATAATAAATGTATGGCCCTGAAATAGGAACCAAATGCCAGGAATAATTCACTAAGTGCGACCCCCACGATATTTGTCCCTCACCTTCAATAAACGTTATCATTAAGAAATCAACTGATGGTGGTCTCTTACTGCATCGCAATATTGACTTGCAGGTTTGTTGAGTCCTGGTATATCTTAACTGATGAGAGTTGTGTTAGGACAATTCAATATCGCTCCACATTTATTTAAAATTTTGCTGAATTTGTAATTATAATGGTTTGCGTCTACCTTATTTGTATGGTGACATTTTGTTGTATGAAAGTTCTATACGTGTCCATTATTATACTAATGTAGGGTTACATTACTTTAAATGTTTAATATAGATGAATGGGGATAATACATATATGTATTTATTAAAAAACTAGGTGGGTGGGGCGGGGCGGGGCCCGGCAAAGAATAGTTTAACGCAGAATCCTAGCTTTGGGAGCTAGGGGTGGGGGTTAAATCCCCTCTTCTTTGAGCATTAGAAGGGATTTTAACCCTCGACATCCGGTTTACAAGACCGGGGCTCTGGCGCTGAGCTACCAATGCATTATCATCCAAGGACTTTATTCTCTAATCATGCTGCGGCAGGAGAGAGAAACAGGAATAGGGAAAAATAGAGGAAGGAAGCAACCTGACCAATAATTACGAAGGGGTGTTCTACAGGTATACCACCAATTCAGGTAAGAATTATAACATCTGCTACTAGAAGTCAAAATAGGAATTGGGTTAGAGGTCGGAAAGTAAGGCTTCGTTGTTTAGATGTATGAAGAATAGGAACTACCATAAGAATAAGAATAGATGCTAATAAGGCTAATACTCCTCCTAGTTTATTAGGAATGGATCGAAGAATAGCATAGGCAAAAAGGAAATATCATTCAGGCTTGATATGAGGGGGAGTAACTAAAGGGTTGGCTGGTGTAAAGTTATCAGGATCTCCAAGGAGATTAGGGGAAAATAAGGCTAAAGAAATTAAGGCTGCTAGAAGAAGGGCAAAACCTAGAATATCCTTGTAAGAAAAGTAAGGGTGGAATGAAATTTTATCTGCATCGGAGTTTAAACCCGTTGGATTATTAGATCCTGTTTCATGAAGGAAAATTAAGTGTACTATAGTAGCAGCTGCTACGACAAATGGGAAGAGGAAATGGAAGGCAAAGAATCGGGTTAGTGTAGCATTATCTACTGAGAAACCCCCTCAAATTCATTGTACTAAAGCATTTCCTACATAAGGGACTGCAGATAAGAGGTTAGTGATGACGGTGGCTCCTCAGAAGGACATTTGTCCTCAGGGAAGAACGTATCCAACGAAAGCAGTCATCATAACTAGGAGAAGAAGGATAACCCCTACGTTTCATGTTTCTTTATAAAGATACGATCCATAATATAAGCCTCGCCCAATATGAATATAAATACAAATAAAAAAGAAAGAGGCTCCGTTAGCGTGTATATTACGAATTAATCAGCCGTAATTTACATCTCGGCAGATGTGTGCAACAGATGAGAAGGCTGTGGAAATGTCAGAAGTATAATGTATAGCTAAAAATAATCCTGTTAAAATTTGGGCAATTAAGCATAAGCCTAATAGGGAACCAAAGTTTCATCATACGGAAATATTTACAGGGGCTGGTAGGTCCACTAAAGCGTCGTTTGCAATTTTTAGAAGGGGGTGGGTTTTTCGAAGGTTTGCCATGAGGTTCTTGTAGTTGAATACAACGGTGGTTTTTCAATCCATTAGTCCTGGTGAGAGTCCTGGTGAGAACTATGATTTACATAATGTATTTTTTATTGTTTAGTCTTGTATTGGGTTTGGCGGCGGTTGCGTCAAACCCTTCTCCTTATTTTGCAGCGCTAGGGTTGGTTGTTGTAGCAGGTATTGGTTGTGGTGTATTAATTTGACATGGAGGGGGCTTCTTATCATTAATTCTCTTTTTAATTTATTTAGGAGGTATATTAGTTGTGTTTGCATATTCGGCTGCTTTGGCTGCTGAACCATATCCAGAGGGATGAGGAAGCTGGCCGGTACTTGGACTTGTATTAGGATATTTATTAGGGGTAGGTAGTGTAGGAATATTAGTGGGTAATAATTGATATATAGAAAGTTGAGTAGCTTGTGATGAATTTGGGGAATTTTACACTGGACGAGGGGATGTAGGGGGTGTGGCTATGTTATATTCTTCAGGAGGTTTTATATTAACAATAGGAGCTTGAGTTTTATTACTTACATTATTTGTTATTCTTGAATTAACTCGTGGAATAAGTCGGGGTACTCTTCGTGCAGTCTAAGTTAGTAAGATAATTAAAGCTAAAATAGTTGTAAAGAAGAAAAGGGAGAGATAAACCTTAATTGAACCTCGTTGGATATTGCTTACAGTTGAAGCCAAGGGAATATTTAAGGTATAAACGGCTTTAGGACCTGTTTTTTCTAATCAGGTTTGATCAATCGCTTGGGTGGCGATAGCTTGGCCTAGAAGCAAATTTATTTTGGGTATAAAGCGGTGAATAATATGAGGATAAAAACCTAGTATATTGGAAAAATGATGTGGGGCTTGTTGAGGATAAACTTTAAATTGTTTTGATGTTAAAGAAGCGAGTTCCAGTGCTGTTAAGAGACCTAAAACAGTTACAAGAAGGGCGGCTAGTTTTAGTAGGGGATGTATAGTCATAACAGGCGTGTTTAAAGGAAGAAGATTAGATGTAATTAATAAACCGGCAATTAAACTTCCCCAGGCCAATCGCTTAATAGGATTAATAACTGCTGTATTATTTTCATTAATTGGAGAAAAAACATTAAAGCGGGGGTGGTGTATTGAAACGAAATAAATTACTCGTAGACTATAGATTGCAGTGAAAGATGTGGCGAGGAGGGTTAGAATTAGGGCTCAGGCGTTTAGATAAGATGAATTTAATGCTTCAATAATAGCATCTTTAGAAAAGAATCCTGCTAAAAAAGGGGTTCCGGTTAGGGCGAGGCTACCAATAGTTAAACAAGATGAGGTGAAAGGGGCTAGATGATGTATACCACCTATTTTGCGGATGTCTTGCTCGTCATTTAGACTGTGAATGATAGAGCCGGAGCATAAGAATAACATGGCTTTAAAGAAGGCATGGGTGCAAATATGTAGAAAGGCTAATTGTGGTTGGTTAAGACCAATAGTGACTATTATTAAGCCAAGCTGGCTAGAAGTAGAAAAAGCTACAATTTTTTTGATATCATTTTGAGTTAGAGCACAGGTAGCAGTGAAGAGGGTGGTTAGAGCTCCTAGACAGAGGCAGATGCTGAGAGCAGTATTATTATTTTCTATTATAGGACTAAGTCGAATGAGAAGAAAAATACCGGCCACAACTATGGTGCTTGAATGCAGTAGGGCAGAGACCGGTGTAGGACCTTCTATAGCGGATGGTAGCCAGGGGTGAAGTCCAAATTGTGCAGATTTACCAGTGGCGGCAAGGATTAGTCCGACAAGGGGAAGAGTTATATCAAAATTCTTAGACAAAATGAAGATTTGGTTAATTTCTCAGGAATGTATTTTGGTGGCTATTCATGCTATGGAAAGAATAAGGCCAATATCTCCAACGCGATTATATACAACTGCTTGGAGGGCTGCTGTATTAGCATCGGCTCGACCGTATCATCAACCAATTAGAAGAAAAGATAAAATACCTACCCCTTCTCAGCCAATAAATAATTGGAAAAGGTTGTTTGCAGTAACAAGGATAATTATAGCGATTAAGAAAATTAGAAGATATTTAAAGAATCGATTTATATTAGGGTCTGAATGTATATATCATGAGGCAAATTCTAAAATAGATCAGGTAACGTAAAGGGCTACAGGGACAAATACACAAGAGTATAAATCGAATTTAAAACTAATAGTAATATTAAAGGCAAGTGTATTTATTCAGTTTCAAGTGGATACTACTGTCTCTGTTCCTTGATCAAGAAATAAAAATAAAGGTAGAAGACTAAAAAAGAAGGCTAATTTTACAGCGGTTTTAACGCTTGTTAATGCTCATTGTGATTTTAAAGGAGTGGGGGATAGAGTGGATAAAAGAGGCAGAAATAAAATAATTAATACAATAATTAAAGACGAGGACATAATAAGAGGCGTAAGATGCATAGCTGCTACTTGGAGTTGCACCAAGAGTTTTTGGTTCCTAAGACCAACGGATGATCTATTATCCTTTAGGAGCTGTAAAGACGAGTGAGCCTTGGGGTTCAACCAAGGTGACGAAGATTAGCAGTCATCGTTGCTTTCGAGCCTCTCTCGGTGAATAAGAGGATTTTAACCTCTTTTTTTAGAATCACAATCTAACGTTTTAATTAAACTATATTTACAAGCTGTTCAACCTCAGACTAATTCGGGCTTAGTAATAAGCAATAGCAATGGGAGGAGATGTAAGGCAAGAAGGAGATGTTCTCGGGTGTGTGAAGGGTCTAAAGAAATTAAATGATGAGGGAGTGGGCCTCGTTGTGTTAAAAGAAATATGTAAAGGGAATAGCTTGCGGTAATTAGAGTTCCAAGACCAGTTAAAATAAGCGTGTAAAAGGATCAGTTGAATAATGAGGTAATAATTATGATTTCACCTATAAGATTAGGAAGAGGGGGTAATGCTAGATTTGCTAGACTGGCAAAGAATCATCAGGTAGTCATTAATGGTAAAATTATTTGTAATCCTCGGGCAAGAATAATAGTTCGACTATGAGTTCGCTCGTAATTAGTATTAGCTAAACAAAATAAGGCTGACGAAGTTAATCCATGAGCAATTATAAGAATAAGGGCTCCTGTAAATCCCCATGGGGTTTGAATTAAAATACCGGCTGCTACCAGGCCTATATGACTTACTGATGAATAAGCGATAAGTGATTTTAGATCAGTTTGTCGCAAGCAAATAGATCCTGTTATAATTACACCTCATAAGGCTAAAATAATAAATGGATAACTGAGCTCTTTAGTTAAAGGGTCTAAAACAATTATAATACGTATTATACCGTAACCGCCTAGCTTTAAAAGAACTGCGGCAAGTACTATTGAGCCAGCGATAGGGGCTTCTACGTGGGCCTTAGGTAATCAAAGGTGCACACCATAAAGGGGCATTTTAACAGGAAAGGCTACAAGACAAGCTATTCATCATATTTTATCTGCATATGTATTGGAACATGTTAAGGGCAAATTAGTAAGGGAAAGATATGATAAGGAGCCTATGGAATTTTGATAAACTAAAAGGGCGACTAGGAGAGGAAGAGATCCTGCTAGTGTATAAAATAGAAAATAGGTTCCTGCGTTTAAACGTTCCATCTGATTTCCTCAACGGGTAATAATAATTAGGGTAGGAATTAAGGTAGCTTCAAATATGACATAAAATATAATTATTTCTGTAGCACTAAATGCTAAAATTAAAAAAATTTGTAGGGAAATCAAAAGGGAGATGTAAGTTCGTTGGCGGTTTTCGGGTTCGGTTGTTAAGTGGTTTTGGCTAGCAATAATTATTAAAGGTAATAACCAGCAGGTTAATACTAATAGAGGTGTAGAGAGAGGATCAGAAGCTATATAATTATTAATGTGATATCATCCGGTGTCGGTAGGCATAGCAAGTCAAGTTAAGCTTAGGGTTGCTACTAAAAGACTATAAAGTAGAGTTGTGGCTCAAAGTTGTTTAAAAGGGGAAGTTCATGTTGTTAAAAGCATAAAGATTGATGGAATTAAAATTTTTAGCATTGTAAAAGATTAAGGCTTTGGAGATTGTCTGTTCCATGTGTTCGTGCTGTAGCTACTAGTAGTGCAAGGCCTGCGCCTGCTTCGCAGGCTGAGAAGGCTAGAAGAATTATAGGGGATGATGCGAAGCTTGTTGAGTTGAGCTCTAATGTTCAGAGAGATAAGGCAATGAAAAGTGATAATATTATACCTTCTAAACATAGTAGGGCGGAAAGAAGGTGAGTTCGGTGGAAAGCAAGGCCTGCTAAACCTAACATAAAGGTTGAAGAAAAAGCAAAATGAATAGGAGTCATTAGGCAATTATGGAATTTAACCATAAGTTTTTGAGCCGAAATCAAATGTTTTTCTTAAACTAAGCGCCTATTCTGCTCATTCTAGGCCTCCTTGTATTCATTCGTAAATTAATCCAAGAGTCAATAAGATTAATACTAAAGATGCTCAGCTAAAGGTTGTTAATGGAGAAGACAATTGATCTCCTCAAGGCAATGGGAGGAGAAGCGCAATTTCTAAATCAAAAAGTAAAAATAGAATAGCAACCAGGAAAAACCGGAGTGAAAAGGGGAGTCGTGCTGATCCTAGGGGATCAAAACCACATTCATAAGGAGAGAGTTTTTCATAGTCGGGAGTTATTTGTGGAAGTCAGAAGGCGACTAGGGCCAGTACAATGGAGAGGGCTGAAGCAATAATTATTATAATTACAATTAGATTAATTATCTTTCCTTGGATTTTAACCAAGACTGTGTAATTGGAAGTCACTCGTACTAACATTAATACTAGAAAGATATGAGCCTCATCAGTAAATTGAGATATAAAGGAATAATCACACTACATCAACGAAGTGTCAATATCAAGCAGCTGCTTCAAAACCAAAATGATGTTGTGATGTAAAGTGGTGTTGAACTTGTCGAAGCAGGCACACAGCAAGGAAAGAGGATCCAATAATTACGTGGAGGCCATGGAATCCGGTTGCAACAAAGAAGGTTGAACCATAAACTCCGTCAGCAATTGTGAAAGGTGCTTCATAATATTCTAGTGCTTGAAGAAATGTAAAATAGAAACCGAGAAGAATCGTAAGAGCGAGGGATTGAATGGCTTGTTTTCGGTGACCTTCCATAATGCTATGATGTGCTCATGTAACTGTAACACCTGAAGCTAGAAGAACAGCTGTATTTAAAAGGGGTACTTCAAATGGGTCCAGAGTGGTGATTCCTGTTGGGGGTCAGCATCCTCCTAATTCGGGGGTAGGGGCAAGGCTTGAATGATAAAATGCTCAGAAGAAGCCAAGGAAGAAGAAGACTTCTGAGGTAATAAAAAGAATTATACCATATCGAAGTCCTTTTTGGACAGGAGGAGTGTGATGTCCTTGGAAAGTTCCTTCCCGAATAATATCTCGTCATCATTGATATATAGTTAATAAAAGTAAAATTAAACCTAGTGTTATTAAAGTGGTAGAATGGAAGTGTATTCAAATTGCTAAACCAGATGTTATTAAAAGGGCGGCGACTGCCCCGGTTAGGGGTCATGGGCTTGGGTCTACTATATGATAGGCATGTGCTTGATGGGCCATTAGACGTTCTCTAATAGATAAAGGCTTAGTAAGAGTACGAAAACATAAGCTTGAATTACGGCGACTGCAATTTCTAGAAGTGTTAGAAGACCTAGAAGTATTAAGGCTAAAATAGCTGTTATGGGTATCATAGAAGTTAGTAGAAAAACTCCTGTGGAAATTAGGTGAATAAGAAGGTGGCCTGCGGTTAAATTAGCCATTAATCGGACAGCTAAGGCCAGAGGGCGAATTATAACACTGATTGTTTCGATAATAATTAGGACAGGAATAAGTAAGGGGGGAGTTCCTTGGGGTAATATATGAGCGAGAGCTCGTGTGGTATCAAGCCGAAAACCAATAAGTACTGTAGCTAATCATAAGGGGAGGGCAAGTGAGAATGTAAGAGAAAGTTGAGTAGTAGGCGTAAATGTATAGGGTAATAACCCTAACACATTTAATGTAATTAAAAATATAAATAAGGACACGAATAAGAGGGCTCATTTGTGTCCTAACGGACCTAAAGGTTGGAAAATATGTTTAGTAAGGGTAGATACAGAAACTTTTTTAACGCTTAGGAGACGTTCTGAAGAAAATCGTGTTGTAACTACATGGTGTAATAATCATGGAATGATTAGTGCAATAGCAATTAAGGGCACTTTAAATAAGGTTGGGCTGAGGAATTGATCAAATAATGTTACAGTCATTGTCAGTTTCAGGTTTGTGTTGCAGAATCATGTTCTGTTTGTAAGTTAGGTTCGTAAGGGAAAGTTAAAGCCAGAATTTGTATAGGAATAATTGTTAATAAGATTGATCAGGTAAGAAGGAATGTTATAAATCAAGGTTCGGGCATGAGTTGTGGCATAATCCGTTAAGGGTGGTTGGGAACCACCAGTCTTTAGCTTAAAAGGCTAACGCTATTCCCTATTTAGCTTCTTAACGAGGCGTCTTCTAACATTAATGAGGATCAGTTTTCGAAGTGTTCTAATGGTACTGCTTCTACTACAATAGGTATAAAGCTATGATTTGCTCCGCAAATTTCTGAGCATTGACCATAGAAAACTCCAGGTCGAGAGGTAATAAAGGCTGTTTGATTTAAACGTCCAGGAACTGCGTCTATTTTAATACCTAAGCTGGGTACGGCTCAGGAGTGTAGTACATCGTCAGCAGAAACAAGGACCCGAATAGGGGAATCGACTGGAATTACTATACGGTGATCTGTTTCTAGTAGACGGAATTGGCCTGGATTTAAATCTTGAGTTGGGACCATATAAGAATCAAACCCAAGGTCTTCATAATCCGTATATTCGTAACTTCAATATCATTGATGGCCTATAGCTTTAATGGTTAAATGAGGATCATTAATTTCATCTATCAAATAAAGAATTCGTAAGGATGGTAGAGCAATAAGGATAAGAATTATTGCTGGTAATAAAGTTCAGATAATTTCAATTTCTTGGGAATCAAGAATAAATTTATTTGTTAGTTTGGTTGTTACTATAGCTACAATAATATAAAGAACGAGGGTGCTAATTAAAAAAACAATTATAAGCGTGTGATCATGAAAATGAAGGAGTTCTTCTATTACAGGTGAAGCTGCATCTTGGAACCCTAATTGTGAGGGATGAGCCATTAATATAACTAAGACACGCGGGATTTTAACCCACAATTTTACCTTGACAAAGTAATGTAATTATATTTTACTAGTATCTTATAAAGAAAGTGGCAGAATGGTTATGCGGTTGGCTTGAAACCAATATATGGGGGTTCAATTCCTTCCTTTCTCGAGTGTAAAGTTAATGTTGAATTTGAACAAAGGCAGGTTCTTCAAATGTGTGATAAGGGGGAGGGCAGCCGTGGAGTCATTCAACATTAGTTGCTGTTATCTCAACTGATAATACTTCCCGTTTAGAGGCAAATGCTTCCCAGATAATAAATAAGAATATAATTACTGCTACTAGGGAAATTAGTGAGCCAATAGAAGATACTGTATTTCAAAGGGTATATGCATCTGGATAATCAGAATAACGTCGAGGTATACCTGCTAAGCCAAGGAAATGTTGTGGGAAAAAGGTTAAATTTACACCTACAAATATAATTCCAAAGTGAATTTTAGTTCATGTGCTATGGAGGGTGTAGCCTGAAAACAAAGGGAATCAGTGGACGAAGGCAGCAATAATTGCAAATACAGCTCCTATAGAAAGAACATAATGAAAATGGGCAACTACATAATATGTGTCGTGGAGTACAATATCTAAAGATGAATTGGCTAATACGATCCCTGTTAGACCTCCTACCGTAAAGAGGAAAATAAATCCTAATGCTCAGAGTAGAGGAGTTTCCCACTTAATAGATCCACCATGGAGAGTGGCCAATCAGCTGAATACTTTTACTCCCGTAGGGATGGCGATAATTATAGTGGCGGATGTAAAGTAAGCTCGAGTGTCTACGTCTATTCCGACTGTAAATATATGGTGGGCTCATACGATAAATCCGAGAAGGCCAATCGCTATCATTGCCCATACTATTCCTATATATCCAAATGGTTCTTTTTTACCGGAGTAATATGCTACAATATGGGAAATTATACCAAAGCCTGGTAAAATTAAAATATAAACTTCTGGATGACCAAAGAATCAAAAAAGATGTTGGTAAAGAATAGGGTCTCCTCCACCTGCAGGGTCAAAGAAAGTAGTATTTAAATTACGGTCAGTTAAAAGTATTGTAATGCCTGCGGCAAGAACTGGAAGGGAGAGAAGGAGAAGAACGGCAGTAATTAAAACAGCTCAAACGAATAAAGGAGTTTGGTACTGGGAAATAGCTGGGGGTTTTATGTTAATAATAGTAGTAATAAAGTTAATAGCTCCTAAAATTGATGAAATACCAGCTAAATGAAGAGAAAAGATTGTTAAATCTACAGAAGCTCCTGCATGAGCTAAATTACCTGCTAGTGGAGGATAAACGGTTCAACCCGTTCCTGCCCCTGCTTCAACCCCGGAAGAAGCTAGTAGGAGTAAAAATGAGGGAGGAAGAAGTCAGAAGCTTATGTTATTTATACGAGGAAATGCTATATCTGGGGCACCGATCATAAGAGGAATTAGTCAATTTCCGAATCCTCCAATTATAATAGGTATTACTATAAAAAAGATTATTACAAATGCGTGTGCTGTAACGATTACATTATAAATTTGATCGTCGCCCAGAAGAGAGCCTGGTTGGCTTAGCTCAGCCCGAATGAGAAGGCTAAGAGCTGTTCCGACTATTCCGGCTCAGGCACCAAATACTAAATAAAGGGTACCAATATCTTTGTGATTGGTTGAGAAAAATCAACGTGTAATTACCACAGGTAAGGTGGCTGAGAATTAAGCGGTGGATTGTAGCTCCATAAACAGAGGTTCAAATCCTCTTCTTATCAATAGCTCTGAGGTGTTTCCACGCTAGATTGCAAATCTAGAGAAGCAGGTTGAACTCTGCCGGGGCTTTCCTCCGCCTATTTTGCTTGGCTAGGCGGAGGAAAGCTAGATGGATGCTCGCTGGTTTGGGCGCTTAGCTGTTAACTAAGAGTTTGTAGGATCGAGGCCTGCCTATCTAGAAAAGGCTTTAGCTTAATTAAAGTATCTGCTTTGCACGTAGAAGATGTGGGTTAATATCCCGTAAGTCTTAGGCAGAGGCTGGGAGATTTTCACTCCCGCTTAGGGCTTTGAAGGCCCTTGGTCTAAGTGCTATCCTAAGCCTCTAAAAGGTGAGAAGAGCAATGGCGGCAGGGGTTAAAGGAAGGAGACAAATGGTTATTGAGGTGGTGAGTGCTAAGGGCAGTGTATGTTGGTGAGATGGGAGGCGTCATGGTAAGGCATTTAAAAGGATATTAGGTGTTATAGTTAAGGTTATTGCATAAGAAATACGGAGATAAAAATATAAGCTCAGGAGTGCTGAGAGTGCAGCTAAGACTGCTAATGGGGCTAAATCTTGTTTGGTTAATTCTTGTAAAATAAGTCATTTAGGTATAAAACCAGATAAAGGTGGAAGGCCACCTAGTGAAAGTAAAATAAGAGGCAATATAGAGGAGACAACAGGAGTTTTTGATCATGATGTTGCCAAGGAATTAATATTAGTAGCATTATTTATTTTGAATGAAATAAATAGGGAGAAGGTCATAACAAAATATAAGAGAAGCGTTATTAAGGTTAAGGGGGGAAAGAATTGGAGTACTAAAATTATTCAGCCCAGGTGGGCGATAGACGAGTAGGCTAAAATTTTCCGTAATTGATTCTGATTTAGTCCTCCTCAGCCACCAACAAGAGTTGAGGTTAAGCCCAGCACTAAAAGAAGATTAGTATTAGAAGGATTAATTTGTAGTAAAAGACAAAAGGGTGCTAATTTCTGTCATGTTGAAAGGATTAAACCTGTAGTTAAGTCAAGGCCTTGAAGAACTTCTGGTATTCAGGCGTGAAGAGGGGCTAATCCGATTTTCAAGGCTAAAGCCATAATAATAAGAGTAGTGGGGAGAGAGTCATTTATTAACTCTAAATTTCATTGTCCTGAAATTCAAGCATTGGTAATGCTAGCAAAGAGTAATATAGCAGCGGCGGTAGCTTGGGTAAGAAAATATTTGGTTGTAGCTTCAACGGCTCGAGGATGATGAGATTGACACATAAGAGGGAGAATAGCAAGGGTATTAATCTCTAAACCTATTCAGGCTAAAAGTCAATGGGAACTTGCAAAGGTAATTGTTGTCCCGAGGCCTATAGCAAAGAGAAGAATGGTTAAAATGTAAGGATTCATTAGTAAAGGAAGGGGTTTAACCAACATGTTCGGGGTATGGGCCCGAAAGCTTATTTAGCTGACTTTACTAGAAAATGGTGTAGCGGAAGCACCAAGAGTTTTGATCTCTTCAGGAAGGGTTCAAATCCCTTTTTTCTAAGGAGGCGGAGGGATTTTAACCCTCATTATTCACTCTATCAAAGTGGTCCTTTGGTTCAGGCACGGCTCCTGTAGGTTAAAGTTGAGGGGGGAGGCCTGAAAAAGTAATGGGGAGAGACAGATGCCAAATTACCAAAGCTAGTGTAATAGGTAAAAAATTTTTTCAGATCAAATGTATAAGCTGGTCATATCGAAATCGAGGATATGAGGCTCGTACTCAAAGGAATAAGACTGAGAGTATAGTGGCTTTAATTATTAGGGTAATAGATGTAATTTCAGGAAAAGTGTGATAAAGAGAAGAACCAAGAAAAAGAATGGTGGAAAGAGTATTTATGAGGAGAATATTAGCGTATTCTGCTAGAAAGAAGAGAGCAAAAGGACCCCCAGCGTATTCTACATTAAATCCTGATACAAGTTCAGATTCCCCTTCCGTTAGGTCAAAGGGAGCACGGTTTGTTTCTGCCAATGTGGATACATATCATATTGCAGCGAGGGGTCAAGCTGGTAAAATCAATCAGGTGGCTTCTTGTGCAGTACTAAAGGTTTGTAGAGTAAATCCTCCTGTAAAAATAATAGCACACAGAAGAATTAAGCCTAAGCTCACTTCATATGAGATGGTTTGTGCTACGGCTCGTAGTGCTCCAATGAGGGCATATTTTGAGTTGGATGCTCAACCTGAACCTAAAATTGAATAAACTGCTAGGCTAGACAAGGCCAGAATAAATAAGATACCTAAGTTTAAATCGGCAATGGGAAATGGGAGGGGGATAGGAGTTCATAAGGTTAGGGCAAGGGCAAAAGCTAAAATAGGTGTAAAAATAAATAGAAAGGGGGAAGAGGTAGAAGGAGAAATAGGTTCTTTAGTCAGTAGCTTCAAACCGTCAGCAAAGGGTTGTAGAACACCGTAAGGCCCAACCACGTTAGGACCTTTTCGTAGTTGTATATAACCTAAAACCTTTCGTTCAACGAGTGTAAGTAGAGCAACTGCTAGTATAACAAAAATAATAAGAACAAGGGGATTAATGATAGAGAATACAAGAGAAAGAGACATAGTTAAGGAGAGGACTTGAACCTCTGTGGAAAGGGCTTAGACCTTTTGCAATTGCCGGGCTCTGCCACCCCAACACGCTATTATCTTTAGCTTGAGAAATATACCCTTTTATCTATTTTAGTTGTTTTCATTAGATAAGGGGGAGGCGTACTTAAAGAATTGGCCCCTTTTCTTCGGTCCTTTCGTACTAGAAGAAAATATTTCATAGATAGAAACTGACCTGGATTACTCCGGTCTGAACTCAGATCACGTAGGACTTTAATCGTTGAACAAACGAACCCTAAATAGCGGCTGCACCATTAGGATGTCCTGATCCAACATCGAGGTCGTAAACCCCCTTGTCGATAGGGACTCTAAAAGGGGATTGCGCTGTTATCCCTAGGGTAACTCGGTTCGTTGATCGGCTTTGCCGGATCATTTAGGTCAGATATTCTGTTACTTAGAGCAGTAGCTCTTGGTTCTAAAAGGTTTTACTTTTATTCCGCGCGGGGGTTTGGTGTTTCCCCGTGGTCACCCCAACCAAAGACATTGAGGTAATATTCAATTTGTTTTGACTATTTAATTTAGTATTCTTAACATGATGTACCCTTACGTCTAAAGCTCCATAGGGTCTTCTCGTCTTATGTATTTATCCCCGCTTCTGCACGGGGAAATCAATTTCATTGACTTGGGAGAGGAGACAGTTAAGCCCTCGTTTAGCCATTCATACAGGTCTTCATTTAAAAGACAAGTGATTGCGCTACCTTTGCACGGTCAAGATACCGCGGCCGTTAAATTATATCACAGGGCAGGCAGGACCTCTTATATATTAAATTCAAGAGGCGATGTTTTTGGTAAACAGGCGAGGCTTATTTAAGTATTTGCCGAGTTCCTTCTTTCCCTTTTAGTCTTTCCAAATTTGCATACCAGTGTAGGGTTAACGGTAAATATATAGAGACATTTCTTGTTTTTTATTTCTACTCTAATACCCTCTTGGGTTGGGGCCGTTGATGTTCGGTGGTTTTTCCGTTCCGATGTACACTTATGCAGGGAGAGAAATGAATTCTCTTATTACTCATATTAGCATAATCTTTCCTATCAAGGAATAGGAGGGCCTGGTAATATTTAACGGTTTATAATAAGATATCGGAATAATTAGTATAAGTTATGTTTGAGCTTTAACGCTATCCTCTAGGGTGGCTGCTTTTAGGCCCACCTAAACATGAACTTTTTTATTTATGATTATTAACCAGTTAATAAAGTTGTATCTTTTTTCAAAAGGGCTGTCCCCCTTTTGACTAACTCTCAATGTATTCTTAAAACCTGAAATTAGGATGTCCATTTTTGGCGCAAGAAGACAGGAGGCTAAACTTATATTTAGTTCCCAGGCAACCAGCTATAACTAGGCTCGGTAGGTTTATCACCTCTACTCAAAGATCTTCCCACTCTTTTGCCACAGAGACGGGTGTGCCCTATTACTAGGCTGTCCTGGAGTAGCTCGTCTAGTTTCGGGAAAACAAACTAAAATGCTCTTTGCTTGAATAAACTTGCTAAATCATGATGCAAAAGGTACGAGATTTAGTCTCTGCTTCTCTTTGCTTAACTGGGTTATTTCATTTCTCTTTCAGCATTCCCTTACGGTACTTTTTCTATAGCGCTCACAATTTCCTGTTCTGTCGCCCTTACTAAGGAGGAAGAATGATTTAGTTAATAAAATTGGAATATTAGGGTTTATAAATATTGACTATTGAATTTAGAGTTGGAGGCGAGCTGTTGGGCTTCAGGGCGACCGGATTTGCACGGGTGACTTCTCAGTGTAAAGGAGATGCTTTTCTGTCTTAGCTACGCTCTGATTTTTCCAAGTGCACCTTCCGGTACACTTACCATGTTACGACTTGCCTCCCCTTTGCTTATATTGAGTTATTTAAAAAATTTGTTTTTAAGCTTGGGGAGAGTGACGGGCGGTGTGTGCGCGCTTCAGGGCCGTATTCAGTGAAACACTCTGTTTTTCACTTACTACTAAATCCTCCTTCATGTAATATTTCATAATACAATCCGTATTTCCTTACATAGGAAATGTAGCCCATTTCTTCCCCCCTCATATGCTACACCTTGACCTGGCGTTTTGGGTTTTACCAATTAGGCTCACTATAATTCCTTCACAGGGTGAGCTGACGACGGCGGTATATAGGCGGGAATGACCAGAAGGGGTGAGGTTTAACGGGGATTATCGGTTCTAGAACAGGCTCCTCTAGGTGGATCTAAAGCACCGCCAAGTCCTTTGGGTTTTAAGCTTATGCTCGTAGTTCCCAGGCGGATAATATTGTATAATTTTATCAAAGTTTACGGCTGTGCATAGTGGGGTATCTAATCCCAGTTTGTTTCACAGCTTTCGTGGGGTCAGGTTATTTAAAGCCACTTTCGTGTTTGGGCTTCATGTTCTCGGGTGCGTATAACAGCCATGAGAAAATTCGACTCTAGTTTATTAATTCCTTAACCACTCTTTACGCCGAAGGCTATCAACTTGAGCCTCTCGTTTAACCGCGGTGGCTGGCACGAGTTTTGACCGGCTCTGTTAGCTTTAACTAAGTCAAGTTTTCACTTATGGCTTAATATTTATCACTGCTGAATTCCCTTAGGGGTGTGGCTAAGCAAGGTGTCATGGGCTAAGAATTTGTGCCTGATACCGGCTCCTTGTTTCCTTAAGTAGGAGACTGAGGGCATTCTCACAGGGGTGCGGATACTTGCATGTGTAAATACTGCTAAAGCTGATAGTAAAGTCAGGACCAAGCCTTTATGCTTACGGGACTTTCTAGGGCCCATCTTAACATCTTCAGTGTCATGCTTTAATTAAGCTACGTTAGC